CAGGATTGTTTACGAAGAAACACTAATACAAATTCATATTCAGATACATAAGAATTATACAGGAGCTGAAATAGTCGTTTATTTTTTTTTGAAAAAACGTAAATAGATTTATTACTACGAATAAATCTATTCCCATTATGATATTCATGGAGAAAGAATCGCAATAAATGCAAAGAAGGAACATCTTGAATCCACCGTTGAAGAATTTGAACCAAGACTTCCAGGTGGACAGGATAGGGTATTAGTAGATCTAACACATAATTTAAATGCAAAAATTTGTCCTCTAAAAAAGGAAATGTTGAATGAATAGATCGTAAATTCTGATATTTTTTTATTTCTTTTTCTTCTAGGGAGGGTAATGGAATTTCCAAAATAACTGCAAATCCTTCAGATACCATTTTAGAAAAAAAAGGAGAATATAAATTTTTGTTGTGCCCATCAAATCTATTTTGGCTAGAATTTTTCATCGAAGAAATCCAATAATTCTGTTGATAGATTCGAATAATTAAACGTTTCACAAGTACGGAACTAGATTTATTGTCATAACAAAAAATTTCCATGGGTTCATAAAAAATCGAACCATTTAAACCATGATCATGAGCAAGTGTGTAAATATACTCCTGAAATAGAAGCGGATATAGGAAGTGTTGTTGCCGAGATCTATCTTTTTCTAAATATCCTTGTAATTCTTGCATTTACATTTATCCACTTGAAAGAGTGAAAGGGTACATGTCTGGGGTTGTCGAATGATACATAGTGCAATATGGTCAGAACAGGGTATTATAGTATATATATATACTATACAGTATATACCTAGTATATACTAAAAATACGATATAGTACGAAAAAAGATATACCCCCGAGACTGAGAGCCCAATCGATGAATCTCGTTCTTCTCTTTTTCTATCCAATTGGTTTATGTTATATTCTAATTACAAGAGAGTAAAAAAAAAGCCTTTATTTTTGCAACCCAGTTGCTCTTTTGATTTTGGAAAAAATTATATTCTCTTTATCAGTATACTCTTTCTTATACACATACGTCTCCAATCCATAAGAGAGAATAGTTAGGATTCATAAAAAAAAAAGAATCAATGGTCCACTCATAGGAGAACCCTTTCCCGCATCAGGCACTAATAAAATTTTAACGTCTAATTAGATCGGGTAATTATTCAAATTAAGAACATAAGCTCGTTGCTTTTTGTTTTACCAGAATTGGAGCCATAGGACTCTATCCATTTATTCACTAGACCAAACAAAAAATCTGTCCCCTTCCAAAAACCAAAACAATATTTTGTAATGATCCAGTAAGGATCAACCAAAAGTTCTATTTGAATAGTTAATCAAATGAATTTATTCATTTGATTAACTATATCAATTTATATTTTAATACGACATGCTGTTTTTTCCTTCATTACCTTTCAGGATCAGTCGTGGTCTTATAGACTCTACCAATAGTCTGGACGAATTCGTTGCTTCATCCAAATGTGTAAAAGATCCTAGTCGCACTTAAAAGCCGAGTACTCTACCATTGAGTTAGCAACCCAGATAAATAATGTAGTGTAGATACGATCGAAATTAAAGAAATAAATTGGATTGCACCGCGTAGGACCCCGTCAAACTTAAAAATGGAACTAGCAACAAATCAAATCTAAACATAAAATCTTTATTTTATGATCCATAATTTCTAAAATTTATAAACACCAAAATATCAAAAGGAACAGGTTGGATTAAAAAACAACGGATTAAAAATACAATATAGATTTCAAGATTGACACCCATTTTTATCTTGGTCCATTTTTTGTTAAGAAAAAAAGTCTTTTACGTACAGTAAATGCGGCAAACCCGTCATTTGACTTAAGTAAAGGAAAAAATAAATCCGAGGTAGGGATAAACAGATCCATTTATCTACGATCCAATTATATTCGTTCGATACAACATTGTCAATATGAATGTTGATAAAATTCATTAAGGAAATAAAGGAAGGCCTCGTGTTGACACAACATAAATAAGAAATTTTAACAGAAAAATACGGCCCAAGAAAAAAATCAAACGCCTATAATTTCTGTAGATGTATATTAAGTATACAAATAATCGACAATTGGACCTATAAAATCATAAATTAGACTATGATTTAATTTAAGTGAGTTTTTCTTCTTCCTTGCGGAAAAAAGAAGTCTCATTCGTACTCATAACTCAAGTTGAGTAATTCTGAAAGAGTTCGAGGGGAACTCCTTAGACATTTATTGAGCTGTCTATAAATTCTTTTGTTTATCTCGTCTCGAATATCTTTTTCTTCCTTTACTCATTCTGATCAAATTGTTGAGACAATTGAAAATAGCGTTTCCTTGTTCCGGAATCCTTTATCTTTATTTTGTGAAATCGTTGGGTTTAGACATTACTTCAGTGATCCTTATTCCTTCAAAAACGGCAGCAACATGCCCTTTTTTTATACCAACAATTGATTCCGTCATGATACACTTTTTATCAAAAAATTTTACCAATTCCGACAAATCTTACTTTTTTTTATGCCCAACTTGTTTGAATTTAAAATTTGAACCTTTCGATTTATATATTAAGGATATACTTACAAAGTGGGTCCAACCTATTGATCGTCATTAACCCTATATTCTTCCCCTTGATAACTAAATCCATACTTTTTTCTATTCGAACTTCATCATGTACCATTTCATTAAATTTTTATGAAATTAGAACCTAACACAAATTAGGTTACTGGTGGAATAGAACAAACTATGTCGAGCTGAGAGCATCTTCATTCTTATAGAAATAAAAAATGGTGGATGTAAGAATCCACAGCCGATCATGTCCTTCAAGCCGCACGCTGCTTTCTACCACATCGTTTGAAACGATGTTTTAACATAAAAATAACATTTCTCTAATAAAATTTTTAACCGATATGGGGTTGATTCAATATGGAATCATGAATAGTCATTGGTTCGAGGGGACCGATCTGTATGGACTATACTATACTATCTATAGATGGATAGGGATTTTTCGGAGAAGGATCGGCAAAGATCAAATTTTTGAACCCCGTATGAGTGAAACACATTTCTAAAAAAAATACGAATACGAAAGTTTACTTAAGACTTATTTACATCTTTAACAGATTGTTCGGGACGATTAATCATGAAGGAGCCCATTTTTCTTGAACAAATAAACTATAAACCTCAAAAGAAGGACCTTAATAAATTTCAAATATCCGAACAAAAGAATTTTAACCAAATAAGCTATTCCAATGACCTGGAAAGGTCAGAAGTTTCTCGACAATATCGATTTCTCACACTTCCCTCGAGTACCAAAGACTCATAAAAAAAAAAAAAGAAAACGAGTTTAAAGAATCTCCGACTTCAGGTCATGATTGGAAAACATATTTTCGTTCATTACTTAATTTGATCCCTAATTCAATCAACAAGTCGACGCAATCCCAATAAGTAGCTAAAAATTTGTAGCAGATATCTCATTCACTAAAGAGATACAAATTTTCATCATGTCCAATTTCATTCTCAATTGTTTCATTTAAAACATAAATAGATTCAGAATAAAGTTTATTTGTTTTCATGTGTATGGAATAGAAAAGATATTGTCTAAGGTAAAACGAAGGTCATTATTCTTTCTTTCATCTGAAAGAGAAAATAAGGACTCCTCTCATTTTTTTTTCTATACAATTGGTATATATATTATTTGTATACAATATACAAAGAACAATTGTTACCCTAAGTAATTATGTATATTTAAGGACTCACAGATATATATATATATCTTTTTTCCCTTAACGAATCTCCTTCATTTTATACATATTTTTTTTTTTTGTGTGTATGTTTTTTATTTTCTTTTTAATATTGGATATGATATGATATGATCCAATTGGTCGTTTCTGATAGACACAACCTGGGACGGAAGGATTCGAACCTCCGAATAACGGGATCAAAACCCGCTGCCTTACCGCTTGGCCACGCCCCATTTCGATTTCTATTACACACTAATAAAACTATTATTAATATTGCTTATTCGTCAATTCCAGCCCAAATACATATGGATAGGATATATTGTTGCTAGGATTCAACACATGTATATATAGAATCCAAAAAGGTGTAATTGATCATTACATGGAATTCAATTAAAATATTGTATGAAAGTACAATTCCTTGTATTCTCGTTTGAGAATTGAAAAAGGGATAAGATATTTGGTTTTGGAAAGTTCAAATAAAAGGGAGATTTTTTGGAACTTACTTTTTAATTTTTACCTTATATTATAAAAAGAATTCAATCAAATTATCTAATCTACAAGAACAAAATGTTTCTTATGCTTAATATCTTTAGTTTAATCGGTATCTGTATTAATTCTGCCTTTTATTCAAGTAGTTTTTTCTTCGCAAAATTGCCCGAGGCTTATGCCTTTTTCAACCCAATCATAGACGTTATGCCTATCATACCTCTACTCTTTTTTCTCTTAGCCTTTGTTTGGCAAGCTGCTGTAAGTTTTCGATGAAATCTTTAAGATTTTCCTAAATTAATTATTTTTAATCAAAAATAATTAGAAAAATGAAATTAATAAGATTGGATAAGTCTTATATTATATTACGAACCTTTGATTGATTCAAAAATAGAAATTTTTTCTATTAAATAATTGCAGCAATTAATTTTGATCCATTTATTTTCTTGTTCTGACCTTCCAGTGAACAAAGACTTTATTAGGTTCTCCACAATACCTAATTGTAGATATAACAATAAAATTTTTCTAACAAAGACTCAGAATCTTATTACAAATAAATTAGTGAAAATTACTTTTTTTAAGAAAACACTTATATATATATAAAATATATATATATATTTTAATTTTTTTTTTGAAGTGTCATGTCAAAATTTAAAATAGCGTATGTGGTGAAAAAAAAAATAAAATTAGGTAATCTATTCCCCCTTTCACAAATAAAAATAAATAAAAATGATCTTATCTTGGAGATTGTGTAATGCTTACTCTCAAACTATTCGTTTATACAGTAGTGATATTTTTTGTTTCTCTCTTCATCTTTGGATTCTTATCTAACGATCCAGGACGTAATCCTGGACGTGAAGAATAAACATAATCGATTTTTCGTTTTTTATTGTTTTTTTCATTATTTTTTTATTCTATATATTTTTTTATAAAATAAAAAAAGTGATTGAGATTTTTTTAATTCGAAAGTATCAAGTGATCAAACGGAGCGGGGAGAGAGGGATTCGAACCCTCGGTACAAATAACTTGTACAACGGATTAGCAATCCGCCGCTTTAGTCCACTCAGCCATCTCTCCGAATTAAAAAATGTAAGATTTTTTATGTGATGTGACACGTGAATTTTTAGTAAAGATTGATCAAAAAAACCCTTGTTTTTCCTTCCTTACTTATTATAAGTATATATCAAAATAACAATATATAAACCAATATATAAAATGAAAAGATAATATATAAAAAAGATAAGATATCAAACAAAAAAATCAGCAATTCAATTTATATAATGATTCGAAAGAGATATCGCTAATATAAATAGAAAGAATACCTTACTTCGTTGATTTTGTACAAAAGGTTTATTCCCCCGGCCCCCTAAAGTACTGGAGTACTGGCCGGGCCATTACTTATTTTTTTGTTTCAACAAATCAATTATTTATAGATCCAAAAATTGAATCACGATTTGATATAAAATCGTAAATACTTGTTAGTAAAGCAGTAATAGGGTCAATTTACATCCCCATATCTATGATATGATGGAGTTGTCATTTCTTATTATTAAGAATTTCTATTTTATTATTACTTTTTTATATCTAAATTTAATTACTTTAAAAAGTGGAATAAAAAACACATATGGGCATATATATATATAAAATAAACAATAAACTCAACTATTAAACATACATATTTCTAATATTTAGAATTTCTTCTAAATAATTCATTATCAGTATAACATTAGAAATAGCTCATTTACTTCTTCTTCGGAACGGAACTGTCAGTAATTACTTTCCAGCAAATGAAAAGTATAATTATAACTTTATTATGTTCTTTAAATAAGATACGCTTTTTGCTCTTCACCTATTTTTTTCTTAAAATTAACGGCGGGTCGAAATACAATACACGTCAACGCTATAATTTTCATGCTATCTTGATTGTGTCTCACTCCTTTGTTCGACAAACAGTCCTCTATTTATATACAATATATAAAAGAGTAGCGGGTATAGTTTAGTGGTAAAAGTGTGATTCGTTCTATTTTTAACTTAAATAGTTAAGGGGTCTTTCCATTTTTTTAGATTCCGAACAAAAACTTTATTTTTTTTTTAGGTTTAATCCTTTACCTCTCAAGGGCATATTGGAGGAAATATATACATTCTCGCGATTTGTATCCAAAAGTAAATTATAAATTGAATAAAAAAAGGGGGGATTCTGGGGTCGCGAAGCATAATTTTTTGCATTGGATCAATTGTTCCAATTGAACAATTGAATAAGTATGAGTAAAGGATATATGGATAAAGATACAAAAGCGTATTTCCAATCGTAACTAGATCTTCCATTTTTATGTTGTAAAGGAGAGATTGAGGCCTTTAGCTATAAAACGATGGTTTTGGTTTACTAGAATCATTGGCATATTATATTGTTTCAGCTCGGTGGAAACCAAATTCTTTTCCTCAGGATCCTGTGAGTAGAAATAGGGAACGAAGAAACTAGACTAGAAAGATTTGATATAATCCTACTCCTCTAGAGGGATCATCTAGAAAGCGAGTATATCTGAATTGAATGCATTCAGATAAAAAAAGGCCGACATAGATGTTATGGATCTTATTTTTTCTTGGAATACATAGATCTTCCATAAAGGAGCCGAATGAAGCCAAAATTTCATGTTCGGTTTTGAATTAGAGACGTTCAAAATGATCAACCAACGTCGACTATAACCCCTAGCCTTCCAAGCTAACGATGCGGGTTCGATTCCCGCTACCCGCTCCATATTCCTTATTATACATCATCCTTTTTTGTATGCATCCTTCTTTTTTTCCCTAAAATATTTTTTCGTATAATCGTAATTCCACTTTTTACGAAAAGAGAATGCGAAAGAAGAAAATAGGAATTAAAAGCGTCCATTGTCTAATGGATAGGACAGAGGTCTTCTAAACCTTTGGTATAGGTTCAAATCCTATTGGACGCAATTTTTTTTTTAACAAGAAAGCTATTTTGAATGATTCAAATCAGAATTCTTTCTCAACTCTTTATCTTGTACTAAGAATAAGAGTGAGAAATTTATCTTTGTTCCTGAAGGAGAAACAGTTCGATCTGTTCCTGAATAGCTTCCTTCAAAAGGGCTTGCGCTTGCTCGTTGAATATCTTGGTAGAAGATATAATTTCTTGGAATTGAGGTTTATTCTTTTTTAAGTAAGTACGTAACTGAACGAGAAATTTCTTTACTTGTCCAATTTCTAACGGATCAAGATATCCATTAGCTCCAGTATAAATAGTAGCTACC